ATAAGGATTCAGAAAATATTGGATCCCCACCTACACACGAAAATTGTTGATAAAACTCTAAAATAGCATTTTCTTTTGACCCAATTTTTTTTTTCTCCTTATCGGTCAAGAAAGATAAGAAAATTTCGGGGTAGCAAACATTCTCTAGAATTTCTCTTAGATTCGAACCCATAGCTGATGATAGAACTAAAATAGATATTTTCTGTTTTCTACTCACACGAGCCCATATTCTTGCTTTTTTATCAATCTCTAATTCTAACCTGCCTCCCCAATCTGATATTATGGTGCCGGTATAGACCGAAATCCCGTTATGATCCAATTCTGACTGGTAATAGATACCAGGACTTTGTAATATTTGATTGATTACAATTCTGTATATTCCGTTTACTATAGAAATTCCAAGGGAATTCATTAAAGGAATGTTTCCAATAAAAATTCGTTGTTCTTGCATATTCCTACTGGTTTTCCAAATTAATCCCGCGGATACATATAATTCAGAAGAATATGTAAGTGATTCATAGACAGCATCTCGTTCTTTTATCAGAGGTTCTACCAATTGATATGTTTCCACAAATAATTGAAATTCAATTTCGTGATCTATATCTTCAATTTTTGGAAATTTAGAAAGTTCTTCTATTAAACCCTGATCAATAAACCGATAAAACCCTTCAAATTGTATCTGATTAAATCCAGGTATTGTAGATGTTCCCTCTTTTCCATCCCCGAGCATCTTGTTTGAATTTCCCATTTATCCGTTTATTGAAAAAATCCCATCTCTCATTCTTCACCGAATCATATCCATAGAATTCGATCTAGCAATAATGGAATTTCTATTCTGTTTACTGAATCACATGAAATTTTATCCAACTCCAAGATATATGGAATGTATTAAATACGTATGAACGGAGACTCGTGGAATTTTTTATAAGAAAGAGATCCAAATGGAATAGAATTGAGAAATACCACTGGAACTTATGGAGTTTTGTAAAGACTAGAAAAAAGTAATTTCATTTTCACCTATGATATTACATATTCCAATTCGATTGCATACCATAAAAAAATGTATTCATGATTGGATCTGTTCAAGCAGATAAACATATAATAAATAGAAAACCTGTGTTTGTTTATTTTTTTTAGTTATTATTATTTATTATAAAAAAAAAGAATGCACAGATAAGATATATATGTCCCTTTTTCTTATTTTATTGTGGTACAGTTATATTTGGGACAGCACATGCTGTGCTCTATCAAAAATTCAATTTTCTCTTCAAGGTATTCAATGAAAAATTGAAATACAAAAATTTATTGAGAATTCCTCCATCCCTAAAGAGATAAAATACCCCATTATAGTGATAACACAACGTAACGTATGTTCTGATTCTGGGGTTTACATATACTCATAATTACTGTTATAATTGAAATTGAAGAAGATTTCTTTTTAATTGAAAAAACGAACTATGGATTGAGTTAGAAATCCATTTCTATTTCTAATTATTTTTGTATATTATTAGAAATCAAAAAATGTAGATTTGAATTCAAAAATGGTCATGAATTTACAGTCAATAGTTAATGGTTCTGATTTGTACTAGATTCTATATTCTATATTCTAGATTTTGTGACTGAAAATCTATGTTGAAAAAAAAAGAGACAATTTAAATCGAGTTTCTATCATCGTTTTGGCGGCATGGCCGAGTGGTAAGGCGGGGGACTGCAAATCCTTTTTCCCCAGTTCAAATCCGGGTGCCGCCTCAACAACAGATTTTAAATCCCCTATGATAACTATAACAAACGTAGGAAAAGGCTCTTGATAATTTCTTTTTATCGTTCTAAGCCTCCGGCTCGGGAGGTTCTATTCTCTAACTAAAGCTTTGCCTATCAGATTCAAGGAAAACGTAAAGTAGTGGGGGGGGGGGGGTCTGTCTGAGTCTTTCACTAGCCAGCGACCAGCGAGGAGATTAAATTAATAGTTTTGGAAAGTACCTAAGATACTTTGGATACAGACTCATGAAAGTCTCAAAATGCTCAGACATTCAATAAATATTAGATTAGATGAAGAATTGCCTTTCGTTTTACTTCCAAAAATCAAAAACGATAAAAGAAAGAAAAAGTCTTATTCTTTCTACATCTGAGTCAAATTCCTTGGATACTTCGAAAAGTGTTCGTTTACCTGTGTTTACATCTTGTCGATTCTATTAGAAATTCTATAATAAGAATAACTCATTATAAGATAAGTGGAATAAAATAAGTGGATTTTTTGGAGTAGTTCATCAATGGTGACCAAATATCTCTCTCTGTTTTTGACTCTGCACCAGTGCTTTCACTATTATTAGTGAACAATAATGGAATAGTTTCTTCATATTCATAGAAATAGGGGACAGAATTCACATGGATATAGTAAGTCTCGCATGGGCTGGTTTAATGGTAGTTTTTACATTTTCCCTCTCTCTCGTAGTGTGGGGAAGAAGTGGACTCTAGAAGTACTCCTAATTGCGGTAATAAT